CTAAACAATAAAATATGTTGACATGAGGAGGAACGTATTTACTAGTTATATCATCTGCAATCGCCTGAATCTCAAGACGTTCTTCGAACCAATCATAGACTTTATTGAGATAGGTAAACCAAGGGGACTCCCCCTCTGAGAACCGTATATGAGAATTTCATCTCGTACGGCTCAAACAGAAATACCCAAATACTGGTTATAACGGATATGTGTAATAGAAAGTTTGCAACTTCTTAACTTAACCCTATGATTCCAATCTTCTCTGAAGATACAAAAAATAGAAATCCGAAAGCTCTTCTTTGTGGTTATAATGCCAAAATCTCAAGTCGGCTCACTCGTCTTTATCTTAATCGTTACTGGCCTCTTGAATATTCTATTTACTTAACTTTTTTTCTTTTCTTTGATTTGTATTATTTTTTTTTGTGTGTAATGCGGCTTTACTGCCGTCTTCTTTATTATTGATAGTAATTCTCTTGTTAAGACCCTATGAATCGATTAAAAAAAAAACCTCAGATTCATACCAAAACCACGATGATTCAATAAAACCTTCAATCTAATTCCAAAAATTCCCTGAGTAAGAACTATTGGATCATCACTTATTCAATGAATAGATATAATGAAAAAAAAAAATCCAAAGAAACCTTTGTCCTTTGATAAAAATAAGGATAAGCGGCAGTTTGAAAGAATCAAAAATCTTTCGATTTATTATAACTTCTAACTCTTTGAAAAATTTTTTAAGTCCGGTTGCGGGGTCTAAATATTAAGTATGAATCATAGTTCTAATACTTTAGAATCCATTTTATATATTCCGTGCTCCAGATACTAGAATAAATATCCGACGGGGTAAAACCATCTCTATCAAGATGACAGACTCACTCTCTGTACTATCAATAGGATCAATTATAACAAGTCACACACTCATATTCCGGAAATACAGAAGAAAAGAAATTCCACGGTCGAACTACCAAACCAAAATAGAATGGGCTAAAAATCTAAGACCTAAATGCTTCACTTTGTATTGAAAAACTAGTTAGTCGGTTCTTGTGAATCTAATTCATAGAAATTCCGTCCAGTAAAATGGAAGAATTATAAATCTCCAAAATAATAGATAGAAATATCGCAAATAGAGCCATTGCAACACCCATCAAAGGAGTAGTTCCCCACCCAGGAGCTACTTTACCATATTCCGAATTCAATGGTTTCAATAAACTCCCTACAGTAGTTCGTCTTGGACCAGATCTAGAACTACCCTCAACAGTTTGTGTAGCCATAAATCAATCCTATTTTTTATTCATTGAGATCTGTTGACTTTGTATACCATTCCGCTGTAAATAAATGATCTTATCCTAGATCCATTTTTGTCTTGAAATTATATAATAATGGAAACAGCAACCCTAGTTGCCATCTCTATATCTGGTTTACTTGTAAGTTTTACTGGGTACGCCTTATATACTGCTTTTGGGCAACCCTCTCAACAACTAAGAGATCCATTCGAAGAACATGGGGACTAGTTGAAGTAATGAGCCTCCCAATATTGGGAGGCTCATTACTTCAATTGAGATAATGAAAAATTATTTCATCTTTTTAGTTGGAACTTTAGGTGGTTCTCTAAAAAAGATAGCGAAAAAAATTATTCCTAAAGTAGAAACTAAGAGGAATGTATAAACCAATGCTTCCATGGATTTGATCGTGGTTTACAATTATAGCTTTCATACCTGTTTATTGGGGATCGTCTCTCGGATAAAGAAAGAACAAGAGTAAAAGAAAAGGTAGCGATTCAAATCAAGATTTATCCGGTTCCCTATGTCAAATTCAAATCACAAAAAGAAAATAAAGTCCAAAAGGAACAAAACAATGTTGTATCAGACTACTTGTCTTCTTGTAGTTGGATCTCCAAGTTTTTGGAATGCTCCAAATTCTACTTGAGCATCCAAATCTGGATCGATACCAGCAAAAACATCTCTGAATAAGGTTCTAGCACCATGCCAAATGTGTCCGAAAAAGAAGAGCAGAGCAAACGAAGCATGTCCAAAAGTAAACCAACCCCTTGGACTGCTACGAAAAACACCATCAGATTTCAAAGTAGCACGATCTAATTCAAAAATTTCACCCAATTGAGCACGTCTAGCATATTTTTTCACAGTAGCAGGATCACTATAACTGACTCCATTGAGTTCGCCACCATAGAACTCAACAGTTACACCTACTTGTTCGACACTATACTTCGATTCCGCCCTTCGAAAAGGAACATCGGCTCTAACAATTCCGTCTCCGTCTACCAAAACAACCGGAAATGTTTCAAAAAAAGTAGGCATACGACGTACAAAAAGTTCACGCCCCTCTTTATCTCTAAAGATAGGGTGTCCTAACCACCCAACAGCTATTCCATCCCCATTGTCCATTGAGCCCGCTCTAAACAATCCCCCTTTTGCCGGATTATTGCCAATGTAATCATAAAAGGCTAATTTTTCGGGAATTTTAGACCAAGCTTCTGATAAACTTTGATTTTCGGCTAGCCCAGCACCAACTCTTCGATATATTTCTTGCTGGAAGTATCCCTGATCCCATTGATAACGAGTGGGACCGAATAATTCAATCGGGGTAGTTGCTGAACCATACCACATAGTTCCAGCAACAACAAAAGCTGCAAAAAAGACAGCAGCGATACTACTGGAAAGGACGGTTTCAATATTTCCCATACGCAATCCTTTGTACAGACGTTGGGGTGGACGGACACTAAGATGGAAAAGGCCCGCTAATATGCCCAATGTACCCGCTGCAATATGATGAGAGGCTATTCCCCCTGGAACAAAAGGATCAAAACCTTCCACACCCCATGCGGGATTTACGGATTGTACCCTTCCGGTTAGTCCATAAGGATCGGACACCCATATTCCAGGACCATACAATCCTGTTACATGAAATGCGCCAAAACCAAAACAAGCCACCCCTGAAAGAAATAAATGAATTCCAAAAATTTTGGGCAAATCCAAAGATGGTTTTCCTGTACGTTCATCACAAAAGATTTCTAGATCCCAATATACCCAATGCCAGATAGCCGCCAAAAAGCACAAGCCAGAAAACACAATATGTGCCCCGGCTACACCTTCGTAACTCCAAATACCTGGATTCGTTATAGTCCCTCCTGTGATACTCCAACCGCCCCATGAATTGGTTATTCCTAAACGAGTCATGAAGGGTATAACAAACATACCTTGTCTCCACATTGGGTCAAGAACAGGGTCAGAGGGATCAAAAACGGCTAATTCATATAGAGCCATCGAACCGGCCCAACCAGCAACCAGAGCTGTATGCATTATATGGACAGAAAGCAAACGGCCGGGATCATTTAATACGACGGTATGAACACGATACCAAGGCAAACCCATGAAAATACCTCTTATATCAACAAAAAATAGACACTATGTAACTTTATTGCACTGTAAAAAACTATACTATGGACCCTCTCTTTTTAGTGGATTATCTCGGGTAAAGGATTAATATTTGTTCTAGTTTTTTAGTAATAATGGAAGAATTCTATTCGTAGGAACAAAAGAAGCAGATCTATTCTATACCCGATAAGTAACAATACGCAATGGTGGAGGGGAGGGGGGTTGACCGTATTTTATATGAGTGTTTATATCTTTATATCAATGAATGCAGACATATTTGTTCATCACTCAAAGGACCTATTCATAAGAATTTTCCTTTAGTCACTTGGTCTTTCTTTTGTATTTAGGATTTTTTTTTTTACGAATTTATTCAATCTATAAATCAAATATGATAAAGACCAATCATTATTAAGACAATAAACCCATTGTTACGTTTCCGCATCAAAGCGAGATAAACTACTTAATTTAATTCTTTTTTCATTTAATGCCTATTGGTGTTCCAAAAGTACCCTTTCGAAACCCTGGAGAGGAAGATGCATCTTGGGTTGACGTATAGTGCGACTTGTCAGATATATTGGGTCATATGGGATTTCCCCGTTCTCTCCCCCGATCGAGATATCCTCTCTTTCACCCCAAAAAAGATTGATTGAATCAGCAAAAATTTGGAGCGTGAAGTGTAATTAGATCTATTTTTTGGGGAGGTATCCAGATTAATATTATCAATTTACAATAATTTATGGTTGGCTTGATTGGACCAATAAAATGAAGCATCCAGGCTCTGTTTAGAAAAAACCCAATTGGTAATATATCTACAATTACTACTTCTATCATATATTTGTATTTGCTGGAAAACATGAAATAAATTGAAGAAAAAAAAAAAGAAGTCGTAGCAAAAAGACGTGGTATTGGAGTATTTGTGCTATATGTGCAAATCCAAATCGGGTAGATCTTTACTCGGAGTAGAACAGAAACCTAAAAGAATTGAAGAAGCCCATTCAGAAACAAGAAAATTACATCGCGATTTGGATTCGATCTCGATGAAAACAATACATCAATGAGAAGTTAGTTCAATAAGTGTTTAGTATATTATTATTATTTTTTTTTATATAGATTAATATAGATAATTAATATAGATAAACGGGTCAAAAGTCGTCTTTCTTGAAAAATGTAAGAAAAAGACCTTTCGTTAGAAGTTCGAAAAAATCTGCTATGAAAAAAGAAAGAGGGTTGAAATCTACACATTGATTTTTTTTTCGCGATTTTTGGTGAACCGTATGCATTAAAAAGTGCATGTACGGCTCCTAAGGGATAAAATTTTATCCTAATCAACCGACTTTATCGAGAAAGACTACTTTTTTTAGGCCAAGGGGTTGATAATGAGATATCGAATCAACTTATTAGCCTTATGGTATATCTCAGTATGGAGGATGATACCAAAGATTTGTATTTGTTTATAAATTCTCCGGGCGGATGGGTAATACCCGGAATAGCTATTTATGATACTATGCAATTTGTGCAACCAGATGTACAGACAGTATGCATGGGATTAGCCGCTTCAATGGGATCTTTTCTTCTGGCAGGAGGAGAAATTACCAAACGTCTAGCATTCCCTCACGCTTGGCGCCAATGAGTCTTTTATTTGAGAAAAAAAAAAAAAAAAAAAAAGAAGACTATGCCTTCGCCATATGAATATTAAGTAATAATAGCATGGCACTTCGAATTCGATATGCGAAATTTTTTCAAAACCATTCGATTATGTATCGAAAGAGTAGTATGAGAAAACGGGTATTTCCGATTTTATCTGATCTATCATCAGGAGCCTATTTCAGCGTCACAAACTTTTTTGTTTTCACACCGAAAAGCTTTTAACAATATTTATGAAAGAATATGAAAATAAAAAAAAAAAAAACACGATTTTTTTACTTATATAACTTAAACTTATATATATTTGAAAAAAAAAAAAGAAACTTTGGGATTGCTGAATAAGAGACGAAATAATAAAGCAACGGAACCATCATAGTATTTTTTAACTACTCCAAAATAAAAAAGGAAGGGTGGTTATTGGATCATTTACCGATCTAGGTCTGATAGACCCTCGAGATTTTCTATTTCTTTGATGGAAGGTAAAAACCAATTCCATAGTGGAGCCGTATGCAATATGCAAAAGATGCCTGTACGGTTGTTCAATTCTATCTTTGTTTTTTATTATTCTTTACCTCTCGCCTTATCGTGCGAGATAGAGGAACCATTTATTATGTTATATCGTCAGGGTAATGATTCATCAACCCGCAAGTTCTTTTTATGAGGCACAAACGGCAGAATTTATCCTGGAAGCGGAAGAATTACTGAAACTGCGCGAAACTATCACAAGGGTTTATGTACAAAGAACGGGCAAACCTTTATGGGTTGTATCCGAAGACATGGAAAGGGATGTTTTTATGTCAGCAGCAGAAGCCCAAGCTCATGGAATTGTTGATCTTGTAGCGGTTCATTCAATAAAAAAAAAAAATTAGCAGGGATTCCGCGCAAATACACAATTTGAGATTTTATCTTCTTACCGGATTTAATATAATATCTCTATTAATTAATCTATTTATTAATTAATCTTATTAATCTATTAATATAGAATAAATATAAGTAATTCATAATCATCGGGTTAGGATTGATCTAAACCAGCTCATTATGTATACGATTCAACATGCCAACTATTAAACAACTTATTAGAAACACAAGACAGCCAATCAGAAATGTCACGAAATCCCCCGCCCTTCGGGGATGCCCTCAGCGCCGAGGAACATGTACTAGGGTGTATGTGCGACTCGTTCCGATCATGGACTAAGACAAAAGAGAGGAAACAAATTATTCCAGTATCAGTGATCGCTTAGGATAGAATGGAAAAACTCCATTCACTATCTTAAAACTTAAAAAAAAAATTATTAATAATATATCCTTCTATTGTGTATCAAATTTATGGTTTCCGTTGGTGCAAATCCAATCACCTCAATTTGCAATTTCAGATGAGAAAGACTTCCCCATTGGTAGCAAATGCTTATCCATTAAGCAGGGGAAATCCTATTTCAAAATTAAAAAGCGGAAAGATTATGCCCTTATTCTTGCAAGAACGGACTAACAGGGTCAGCTACCCAGCTAATCTTCATACTTAAATACCGTTACTGTATAGTTAGATTTCGTTGTGAAAGACCTATTACTAGCTATTTCATGGGTAGAGCCAAAGAGTGTGAACTGTACAAGTTAACAATAGCATTGATTAAATGAGAGAAGGGGCTCCGGTGTATAGAGAGGACCTCACCGTTTAAGAAGTAACCATAGAAACGATGGAATCCACTATTTCTTTATCCATTTCTATTTAATTGAATATGTTTTTTTGATACCTAGTATCAATACAATTTCTTATTTCGAGGTTAAATGCTTAGAAATAAAAAGAAAAAATCGTGGTTGGGAAGGTTATAGTAGCAAAAGCCATTGGAATTTTTTATTTTATACATTGGAAGAATCCGTTTTTATTATTAATAGACTAGTAAAGGAAAAAGAATAACTGAAAGAAAAGAAATCAAATAAAATAGTTATTCATCAAAGTTTCATTTATTCAATGACCAGAATTAAACGAGGATATATAGCTCGGAAACGTAGGACAAAAATTCGTTTATTTACATCAAGCTTTCGAGGGGCTCATTCAAGACTTACTCGAACTATTACTCAACAGAAAATAAAAGCTTTGGTTTCGGCTCATCGGGATAGAGATAGGAAAAAAAGAGATTTTCGTCGTTTGTGGATCAGTCGAATAAATGCAGTAATTCGTGAGAATCGAAAAAAGGTATACTATAGTTATAGTAAATTAATGTATAATCTGTACAAGAAGCAGTTGCTTCTTAATCGTAAAATACTTGCACAAATAGCTATATTAAATAGGAATTGTCTTTATATGATTTCCAATGAGATCATAAAATAAAAATTCCCCGGAGACTGAACTCCGGGAAGGTAGAGTAGAGATTTGTATGATAAAATGGAATCATATGATAAAGTCATCAAAATGAACAACCACGTTCAATAAAAAAAGATTTATTCTTCTTCACCGATTCTCTTTTTTCTTACAACACGATAATCCAAATTGGATTGTCGTAGTTTTCGAACAAAACATCAATCCACATTTGATTTGAGTTTAAATTCGAATTTGAATTCAATTGAAGAGTAACCCTATTTTTTTTTTGTTTTAAGGCCAGTAGTTCTAGCGGCCGACTCGCTTTTTTCAAATTGTTTTTCATTATTAAGAAAAGGTAACGAAGATAAAATACGAGCTTGTTTTATAGCAATCGTAATTAATCGTTGTTGTTTTAAGGTCAATCTATTCACCCGTCTAGATAATATTTTTCCTTGTTCACTAATAAATCGACTAATTAAACTCATGTTTTTATAATCAATTCGATCCCCCGATTGGATCGGGGGCAAACGCCTACGAAAAGATCGCTTGGATTTAAGAAAGAGTCGCTTAGATTTATCCATGGTTTGTTTATTCCTTATCCCGAAAATCCTATTTCTTACAAAATAGGATTTGTTTTGTTTCTATTTTTTATTCTTTTTAATTATAAAATTCTATTTTTAAATATATGTTATATATACAATTTCTAATAGAATTTATAACAATATGAAAAAATATATCATTTTTCATGTTCCTTGGAGAGGTGACACACAAGCGATCGATTTTTTCTATTTCTTTATCTCCCCGTGAATCGTATGTTTGCAACAACAGGGACAGAATTTTCTCAATTCCAATCGACTAGGCGTATTGTGTCGATTCTTTTGAGTAATATATCTGGAAATACCCGTTGATTTCTTATTAACACTGTTTCGAACACAAGAGGTACATTCCAAAATAACCCTTATTCGGATATCTTTACCCTTGGCCATGAACCTCCTTTGGGTTTTTTATTCACTTAACTCTTCTATTTTACGATTCGAAGCGAAGAAGAAAGAAACAAAAAAAAAAATAATAGAAGTTGCTAACTCGAAATCCAATTTTGAAGGATCTCGTTGTAATCAATATAGTATAGTAATAATTAAGTAATACAACGATTTCTAACTATATTTAGAATCACAGTTCAGTATTTCAGTTTTCATTTAAGTATCCTGTATGATATTATTGCCCCGTCCTAGCCATTCCATTTCCATTTCTGGTCTCACCCTATTATTTAATAGAAATGGAATTGATTATTAATTGAATTCAATTGAAGCCTGGACCGAATTACGAGTTTCACTGAGGCCGAATCCGACTTTATTCTTTCTCTTTTCTAACCTTTATTCTAATTCTAAAAAAAAAAAAAGAAAAAAAAAAAAAGAAGGAGAAGGGGAGATTAATCACAGATATTTGATTGTATCTCTAATCTTCTTCACCCCTTCCCGTGTCAATAACTAGAATGAAAAAAAAGGGAATATCAATGCATCCGGGAATAAACGATTGATCTCTATCAATAGACCTGCTAAAGCCCCGAACCATAGAGTACTTACCACTGGTGCCACGGAGAGATATGTTTTTAGATCTCGCATTTAAAATCCTCCTTCTTTATTCTTAATTCTTATTCTTTATTGTAATTTGTAATACATAATTACATATATGAATATAATCAGATGGTTATTTAGTTAATAACCACTTGTATTTGTACGCAGAATTCCTAATTCAAATTGAAATGTACAACGATTTATTAGATATTCTTTTTTTTTTTTTAACAAAAAAAAAGGTCCATTTCTGCTCTGCCCGAGCATTCCCTAAAAATATTCATTTGTTAGGGGGATTTCATATGTATGTCTTTTATTATTATTATAATGAATATTCTAATTATATGTTTATGTTATACGATATAAAACTAAAAAGAAAAAAATGGCAGGATAATTTATATATATCAACGGAAAAAATCAAGATGTGGAAAACAAGACAAAGATTCTTTACAATAACACTGTAAACCAATTGAAAGGGATGTAGCGCAGCTTGGTAGCGCGTTTGTTTTGGGTACAAAATGTCACGGGTTCAAATCCTGTCATCCCTATCCCTAACTATTACTTATCTTATGAGCAGTAACAAGGGATCAATTGAGACCGATTAAAATAGGACATACATACTCAATAGAAATAGATATATATTCTATCAATATATATATTATGAGAGTTCTATATATATCTATTTCTATATATATAGATTATGATAGTATATGCATGCAAGATGAATTGGGGTCACAAAAAATTATTTATGAAAATAAAGCGCTCTTAGTTCAGTTCGGTAGAACGCGGGTCTCCAAAACCCGATGTCGTAGGTTCAAATCCTACAGAGCGCGATTCCATTCTTGTTAGATCGAAAATGATACTGAAATAATGGAACAGCAGTTTAAAGTCTGAATTTTACCTCCTGTGGATTAGGATTAAAACAAAGAAACAGGAGGTCAATAAACAAAAAAGATGTTAGTTAATCAAAAGTCCAACTGATCACCACGTCGGTATTGTAAATATGCAGTTACGAATAATCCAGCCAAAGTAATAGGAATTAGACCTAACACGATTCCAAATAGAAAAACTTCAATCATTTTAATTTGTTTGAAAGG